AAGAAATAGGAGAAGGAGAAGAGCGAATACCAAAAGGTATTTTATACTCTTTGTTTTGACTCCTCGAATAGAAGAGGAATTTCGTAAATATAAAGAAAAAGGGGAATTCGATCTTGGAAATAATCGACTCAAGCTCATCATAACCTTTTTTCTGACTCGACTCAAGCTCATCATAACCCTTTTTCTGACTCGACTCAAGCTCATCATAATGCTCATCATAACCCTTTTTCTGACTCGACTCAAGCTCATCATAACCTTTTTTCTTTTCTCGCCCCAAATCGTTGTATCATTTCTTGTTCTTGTACATAATAATACCAATTACATTATCCTCACCACTTCCATCTCTAACTATCATGCCAAACACCCCGTCATCGTTTGAATTCGAATTTCAAACCGGCGTTCTATTTATTAATTAGTAGGGACTTCAATATTCCCAATTCTGGTCGGCATAATTGAAAAGATTTCCATTCTTTTTTTCCCCTCAAACTGGCACACACTTAACATCTTCAAGAAAGAATCATTCTACACGCTTGTTGATCTAATGTCAACTTAAATGAAGACAATTCCAATAGAAGAATAGGAAGCATTTGTCTTTCTTTCCCTAGCTGAGTATAGGTGGATAGGTAAGGACTTCCCTTTCCCTGTGCGATTCGGAGATGCTTAGGAAAGAACATCAAACCCGGAAGCAAAGACTAGGAAATCAACACAGTAAGCCTCTGGTGGGAAAACAAGAGGAACTGCTAAAGACTAGTAACACAGGACTAGGAAGGGGCTCTCTGAAGTAACCCTAGCTTTTGATTTCCCCTACCGAACTGGGACTGAGACACGGCCCAGACAATATGTTGAAAACAGCTGATGGAGACAACTTCACTAGGGATGAGACGGTAGAACACATCCAAAGCCGTTGTAAGGGCAGAGTTTAGTTGCTTTCCACCGATAGTCTCAATTCACAGCGGGAAAGACCGGATAACTACCTATAGAGGACTCCATCGAATCCAAGGTAGGCGCTTTGGAGAGTAGGAAGTGAAGAAGAGGGAATTTACCATCAACTGCATAATATCCTTATTCATCAAAAGAGGAACCAAGACTAGGACATAGTGCCTTGGTCTTCATTCTATTGGCAATGATACGTATCTTTCCCTTTCTCTCCGATTCTAGAACTGTCCGGCGAATGAGAGCTAGTGGGTTCTATAAGAGGTAGGCGACGGGCCAAAGAATAGGAAAAGGACAATCCGTCTATAAGAAGGTCAAGGAATCTTTCAGCACAACTGGGAAGACAAGGAAGTTCACTCCCAATTCTCCTTCGTCTCAGGTCTGATCAAATGCCAGATGAAAGGTCAGCAACTCTTTCAACGTAGACAGCTTTCACTCATAATACCATAATCCCTTCACAAGAAGCTCCTCAATCACACCCGGAAGCTATGTATTCAAGGACTTCTAACCGGTCCCATTTCTACAGCTTATAGAAAGAAGTTCCCTATCTTTCCGAGTTCAACTTCGCAAAGGAAGAGGGCGCCCTAGTTCTTGTTTACTATGGATAGGTTTCCTTTGTTTTTCTATAATAAAATAAGCTGTCATCAGGGACCTTGTTTTCCTTTTATCATTATTGCTTTCTTCCTCGGTAGCTCCTTAAAGACGTATTGTGAGGAATGGAAAAATTTTCTATCTATTCATAATGCTTCTCATTCTGCTTCTGCTTCACCTGGGTTGTCTCCTAAATGCGGACTGGAACTTATCTACTTCAATAGTTCGCTAACCACTCGGAGCAGTTTTGCAGTGAAGGATATAAGCTAGTTGGTTGTTTGTCTCATATGGCTCTTCGATTAGGAAGGGTAAAGACTGCCCAATGGGCTGAATGGAGGAAGGAATGCGTTTTTGAGTTTGGTTGGTGGAGATGGATCCAGCGACTGCTGAAAGACTCAAAAAAAAAAATGAAAAACATCGATACCGACGGCAGCAAACCCTGGATGCCTTTTGGGAGCACCTGCCTCCCCAATGAGTGTAACTTGAACTATGTGAAACGAAATGAGTTGATAAACCCTATTCCCTATAGCGCTTGTGGCTGCAGCCATGCAACGGATCCGGGACCGCATTAGCGCTCTGGAAGACAGGAAACGGGCCCTCCTCCAAGACATGATCTCACCCGCAACCGGAGAGAAAGAGTCCGTCGACCCAAAGTAGTGTGTTTGCATGTATCACTAGTAGTCTTCCGTTGTTCACTTTGTAATGTTGTTTGGCTGGTTTGTCTATGTGTGTGTGCTTGAGTTCGTTGGATGCCATAATCTCTCTTGCTTAAAAGCTGAGTCTTTGGTTTATGATTATTATTCTTACCGTAATAACATTATGATTAGAAAGCCAGTGAATTATCTGCCTATGGGCGTATCCTTCTAGCTCCTAGCATCCTAACTGAAAGTATTCCTCTTCCCTAGTCTGACTGATTCATCCGTGCCAATAAAAGAATAAGTCATGAAGTCATAATGCACGAGGAACTATTGTTGTAGGTCTGAGTTAAGGCATCCAAGAGAAGATAGATATAGCGTTAAGGAGATAACAGCTCGGACAAGGGCTAAGAGGAGAAACGAATACGTATCTCAAATTCTATGTCTTCTCTTTTCTTTTCGCTCTTCTTCGTCCATTGACATGCCTAGGTCATTCGTAAGAAGCAGAAGGACAATGACACTAGCTAACCAACTGAGAGAGTAAAATAGATAGATGAATTACTTGCTAAAGGAAAGGAAAGAAGTGGAATCAGACTCAGTTTCAGTTCATCACAGGGATTCGGAAGTAGCAGTTTCAGTAGCCGTATTTGATGATGTTGATGTTTCAAAGTAACTTCAGGAATTTAGCATTGAAGATAAGGACAGAAGAAGATAGGTAGCTTTCCGCCCTAACTAAAACATCTAAATAGGATGCAGCTCGTCCCGATCTGTCTCCGGTCGTAACTAAGATAGATCGATTAATCTCCGAGAAGTCCTAAAGCGGAAGTCATCTATTGAGGACAGGACTAGGCAGACGGAGGTCTAGGAGCTTGAATAGCTTACTGAATTAGCTCAGTAAGGCCTACAGCTTCTCTTGAGTCTATAGGAGTTCAGTCGGGAAGATCAGGGCAGATATGCCCCGGAAAGCAAGAAATCCCTAAATCAGGTTAGTAGGAAATCTTCTTTAGGGGAAAAGGCTGGTTTAGCTCAACAATTGATAGATTGCGTTATATTGTCCGCTTCGTTCTATTTGCCGCTAAAAGCATTCTGTCCTGATGGTTTAAAAACCTAAAAAGATGGCAGTTATCACCTGCTGACGAAGTGGTGAGGTTTGCAGAGAATACACTAAAGATCTCCTAGCTTCTAAAAGAAGAAATTCTCACAGGCCCTTATTTCAAAGTTTCAGATTCGATTCCAAGGCAGCTTTTCTTTAGTCCTCAGGATATGATTCTTATGATTCTTTAGTATGTTACCAGGGGCTGAGCTCAATAGCAACTTACTCAAAGACAAAGACTGCGGCTACTTTAGCCTCAGTATGTTCCTACAGTGAGGATAGGGGAATCCCCGGTGGTAAGGAATCCAAATAGAATCCAAGGCTTTGCCTCTAGGATCATCTTACCTTCTAACTAAGGCAGTTTTCTACTAATTCAATCGATGTTTTCACCTTACTTAACTAGAGAGCAGATGTTGGAGGGGAAGACCGGGCTTTCGCCCCAGGCTTGAGCCTTTAAAGGTATAAGCTGTGATGTGATAGGCACGAAGTCAAGCAACCTATGAGTAAGTACTCCCGGTCTATACCTTGGCTAAAGTATCTTGCCAGGTATGCTAAGCTACATTGGTTTTCTATCCCTAAAGAGAATAGGCATCTTATTACGGATAAAACTACGTTTAAGAAAGAATATATATATGATGTCCAGAAAACGCATTAGAAAGCTCTATAGAGGTACGCAGTTACTCCACCGATAGGGAAAGGGGAGAGGGATTGCGAAAACTGAATTACGATAGCTCAAGTTCAGTGAGCTTTAGGTATTGGTATTGAGAAGAAGAAGGCTTTTTCTTTTGTCCCGAAGTCATTCTCCATTCCAATTTGGAATAGCAAGCGTAAGCGCAGGAGTTTTCTTGCTCTCGCTATCGGTAAAGCAACTATGTACTTTTCAGTCGGTACAGTGTCTTTCGCTTTACTTCGCTCAGTTTCATACTTTGGGTTGGAGCACCCGCCCCGCAGGCACGATCAGGTCTAAATTGAGTGTGACCAGCCACATCGGCGAGGGAAAGGAAAGGTCGCGATCCCATCTGTATGGACCAAGGCCTTGTCACGAACCGGATTCGAACCGGCGCTTTCCAGATGCACGGTCTGGATTTGAACCTTTCTGATCGTGACAGGAACTAAGAACTCATTATAGTAATTCGAGAAGAGCGCACCGACTGACTTGTCACGATCCATTAGGGTTCATATAGAATTAGGTGTATTTGATGTCTCAGCGGAGCACATTTTCCACCAGAGCACCGTTGTCCGCGAGAGAAATTTCCCATTCTTCTCAAAATTGAGAAAAAATGGGGTTCTTTTTTTGAATAAGAGCCAAGACAAGATCATCATAGTCGGATGAGTCGATGTCGACTATGAAGATCTGTACGAAAGTCTTGATGTCGCGCGGTTGGGGTGAATAGTGGAGCGATTCCAAGACATGTGTCGCGGTCCGGATCACCCGCTTTTCAAGGCGGACTAATTCGTCTACCGCTCTTTGCTCCTCTAAGGACAGACTCCCAACCAGAGGAACCTGAGGAAATAGTGGTTGATAGGGCTCTTCCGGGGGTTCGGCGGGACTATTGTTGTCGGGGAGCATGGGAAGATTCAAGTCCGGCAGGGGTGCCCCATTCCCCAATGCCAGAGGAAAATCCATAAATAAGGTTAATATGCTATCTCCTACTACAGGTATGGCGCTAGCTAAGCTTGTAATTACTGTAGCTCCCCAAAAGCTCATCTGACCCCAAGGTAGCACATATCCTATAAAAGCTGTCACA